ACCCCATTAAAATTGAATAGATAGAGAATAATAGGGAATATAGGTGCTTTTCTTTCCTATTTTGATTTAATATGTATCATTGAAAATTCAAATAAATATCGGACATAAGCTTTTTCTAAGTAACTAATTTCCTTCAATATGAAGATGAAGTGAATACACATATGATGAAAAGCCCGCCCGGCTTTTTTGAATTAAAACTCTTGTGATCGAAGTTCCTCCATCTTACCTGCATCACAAATAGATTCAGTTACATTTACGTGTCAATTAAACTGGATTCAGTTCAGTTTGTGAACTGAAGAATATGATTATTTTCGGAATCATTAAAAATCCGAAACAAGAATCACATTCTATCAGAATCTTTATTCTGATAGAATGTATATGCTCTGGGACGGAAGGATTCGAACCTCCGAATAGCGGGACCAAAACCCGTTGCCTTACCACTTGGCCACGCCCCATTTAGATTTCTATTCGACACTAATAAAGACTAATATTAGTATTGGTTTTTCGTCAATTCCAGCCCAAATATCTATAGAAGAAATTCTATTTTTGATAGGATTTTGACACGTGTCGATGTAGAATTAAACTGAATTTATTGATCATTACATATAATTCAATTAAGATATTGTATGAAAGTATGATTTCTTCTATTCTCCTTTGAGAATTGGAGGATTTTTGATTGGGTAAGTTCAAAGAAAAAGAAAGATTTTTTGGTCTACCTTACTTTCTTTATTTTTCCTTATATCAATAACTCAATCAAAATGCAATTATCTCCAAGAACAAAATGTCTCTTATGCTTAATATCTTTAGTTTGATCTGTATCTGTCTTAATTCTGCCCTTTATTCGAGTAGTTTTTTCTTCGCCAAATTGCCTGAGGCTTATGCTTTTTTGAATCCAATTGTGAATGTTATGCCAGTCATACCTGTGCTCTTTTTTCTCTTAGCTTTTGTTTGGCAAGCTGCTGTAAGTTTTCGATGAGCTCTTTAATACTATCCTAGAAAATTAATTCTAGAAAATTAATGATTTAGCCGAGAAAAATTATAACAATTGATAAGTGATAAGATTCGATAAGTCTTACAGTATGAACCCTCGATTCAAACATTGAAATTCTTGGAGAGCTGCAATAAATCTGGAGCACCCCATTTCCCCATTCTGACCTTTTTTCCAATGAAAGGCCCTAATGAATGTGAAAGGCCCCAATAGGGGCTAGGGTTCCCCACAATATCTAATTGTGGGTATGAAAGAAAATTTTGGTAATCGAGCATCTATTCTCTTTTTTTTCCAAAAAATGATCTTGGAGATTGTGTAATGCTTACTCTCAAACTCTTTGTTTACACAGTAGTAATATTCTTTGTTTCTCTCTTCATCTTCGGATTCCTATCTAATGATCCAGGACGTAATCCTGGGCGTGAAGAATAAAAAAAAACGAGGCTTTTTCGTTTTCTTTACTTTTACTTGATTTTTCACAAATTTCTTAGGATTTTTTTTATCTATTCTACACGTTTAACTAAGGGTTTGCGAAATTTGAAAGATAAAGTAAATATGAAGCCATCAACGGAAAGAGAGGGATTCGAACCCTCGGTACGAATAACTCGTACAACGGATTAGCAATCCGACGCTTTAGTCCACTCAGCCATCTCTCCCAATCCAAAAAAAGATAATTACTATGTTACATTACACATAAAGTAATGATTGAAAAAAGTCTTTCTCTCTCTCTTTTTATCTTTATTCTATAAATATATATAACTTTTATCAGTAATTACATTTAGATAAAGTAAGGGCTCTCAAAATCCAATATAATAATAATATAAAGTATAAAAATATAAAGTATAAAGAAAAATAGAAATATAACGAAAAACAAAAATCAAAGAAGACCCCCTTGCTTTGATTTTGTCCGAAAGACATTTGTATTCGCATGGCCTGGCCTGGTCAGTACCTAGCCGGGCCCTTTTTTATTTCAACGAATCATAGAAAAATGCTTTATCGGATTTATTTCAAAACAAAAATGCTTGCTATTGCTATTAAAGCAACAACAAAAAGAAAAAGGACTATTTCCAGTCTTATTATATCTTATTATATAAAAAAAAGTGTCATTTTCTATTATTCTTTTTTCCTTTTTTATTTACTTTGATTTTTGACTTTACTGAAATAAAGAAAAAAATGAAACTATGGGTTCTTACACAATGCATTTTTATGTTAGGATTTCGGCGGTTTTGTGGAGCCGTATCTATCAAAATTCCGCCAGTAAAAGAAAGGATAAAACTTGTTATTTAGTTATTTAAATGACCCCTCTTTTCCTAATCTCAGTAAATCCCCCCATGAAACTACTAACACTCGAATTTTCATGATTCTTTTATGATCCTATCTTGATTACGTACAATTCCCTTGTTCGACAAAAGGTCCATTTGTATACAATAATCGCATTGTAGCGGGTATAGTTTAGTGGTAAAAGTGTGATTCGTTTTATTAACCCCCTTAATAGTTAAGGGATCTTTCGGTTTG